ATGGCACCCGCCCAATTTACTTGTTCTTCAGCATTCATTCTAGGGTTGACAGGCCTAGTATTTCATCGAACACATCTCCTGTCAGCACTTTTATGTCTTGAGGGTATGATGCTTTCCCTATATATTGCTCTGTCCATTTGAACCTTGGGTATGGCCTCCACTAGCTCTTCTGCCATGCCCCTATTTCTTTTGGCTATCTCAGCTTGTGAAGCAAGCGCAGGTCTTGCTCTTTTAGTAGCGACAGTCCGAACGCATGGCACTGACCGTCTACAAAGCCTAAATCTCTTGCAATGTTAAAAATTCTTATCCCGACCCTCATATTAATTTTTGCAACTTGGTTTGTTCCTGCAAAGTGGTTGTGACCCTCCACTCTTGCGCACAGCCTGCTAATTGCTGTGGCTAGCTTTAGCTGGTTTAAAAACACTTCAGAAGCAGGGTGAACGGCCTTAAACTCGTGTATAGCTAGTGATCCCTTATCGACTCCTCTGCTTGTACTCACATGTTGGCTTTTACCTCTTATGGTTCTTGCAAGTCAACATCACATGGGGTCTGAGCCCCTAAATCGTCAGCGAGCTTACATCACCCTTCTTATCTCCCTGCAGTTTTTTCTTATTTTGGCCTTTAGTGCTACTGAGCTCCTCATATTTTATGTGATATTTGAAGCTACCTTGCTCCCGACGTTGATAATTATCACCCGTTGGGGAAATCAAGCAGAGCGTTTAAATGCAGGTATGTACTTCTTATTTTATACATTGGTTAGCTCCCTTCCGCTTTTGGTTGCTCTTCTGGTCCTTCAGAATACTAGTGGGACGTTGTCCCTTTTGACATTGCAGTATATAGACCCCTTGAATTTGACAACACATGCAGATAAATTATGATGGGCCGGCTGTCTTGTTGCATTTTTAGTAAAAATACCCCTTTACGGGGTTCATTTATGACTTCCAAAGGCCCATGTTGAAGCCCCCGTTGCAGGTTCAATGATTCTTGCTGCAGTTCTCCTAAAGTTAGGGGGCTATGGTATGATGCGAATAATATTAATCCTAGAGCCCCTCACCAAGGAGATGAGCTACCCCTTCATTGTTTTTGCACTTTGAGGGGGGGTAATGGCGGGGTCAATCTGTCTCCGTCAGACAGATTTGAAGTCACTAATTGCCTATTCTTCAGTAGCCCATATGGGGCTTGTAGTGGCTGGCATTCTCGTGCAAACCCCCTGGGGGTTTGCAGGTGCACTAATTCTTATGATTGCCCATGGTTTGACATCATCCGCTCTTTTCTGCTTGGCAAATACCAATTATGAGCGGGTCCACAGCCGAAGTATTCTTTTAGCCCGAGGGTTAAAAATGGTCCTTCCTTTGATGGCCACATGGTGGTTTTTAGCCAGCCTAGCTAATTTAGCCCTTCCTCCCCTGCCTAACCTCATAGGTGAGCTAATGGTTGTTACCTCTTTGATTGGCTGGTCTCCTTGGACTTTGGCTCTTACCGGGGTAAGCGTGTTGATTGCCGCCAGCTACTCAATGTATATATTTATGACAACCCAGTGGGGGCCTCTGCCTAGTCATCTAATCTCCCTTGCCCCGTCCCACACCCGGGAGCATCTGATTGTGACTTTGCACCTCCTCCCCCTTATTATATTAACCCTTAAGCCTCATCTAATTTGAGGGTGAGTTAACTGTAGGTATAGTTTAAAAAAAACATTAGATTGTGGTTCTAAAAATAAGGGTTAAAACCCCTTTATCCACCGAGAGAGGCTGGTAGCAACGGGAGCTGCTAACCTCCGTCTCCTTGGTTGAACTCCGAGGCTCACTCGGGTTGCTTCTGAAGGATAACAGCACATCCGTTGGTCTTAGGAACCAAAAACTCTTGGTGCAAATCCAAGTAGTAGCTATGTGATTCCCTGCATCTGTCCTCACGTCCACTTTAATTATTATCTTTTTCCTTCTAGGCTACCCCCTAGTCACCACCTTGATATCTGGTCCTGTAAAACCAGGCTGGGCTAAAACACACGTTAAACCTGCAGTCAAGACTGCATTTTTCGTGAGTCTAATTCCCCTATTTCTGTTTATAAACCAGGGCGTAGAAGTAGTCATTGCTTCATGAAGTTGAATAAACACCATAACGTTTGACGTGGGCATTAGTCTTAAATTCGACCACTACTCTCTGATCTTTACGCCTGTGGCTTTATATGTAAGTTGGGCGATTCTAGAATTTGCAGCCTGGTATATGCAAGATGACCCTCACATGGACCGATTTTTTAAATATTTGTTAGTCTTCCTTATCGCAATGATTGTGCTAGTAACAGCTAATAACCTTTTTCAACTTTTCATTGGCTGGGAGGGGGTTGGCATTATGTCGTTTCTTCTTATCGGCTGGTGGTCCAGCCGAGCCGATGCAAACACAGCTGCCCTTCAGGCAGTTATTTATAACCGAGTAGGGGATATTGGGTTAATTTTTACCCTGGCCTGGGTAGTCACAAATCTGAACTCTTGAGAGATGCAGCAGGTTTTTGTTACGGCTGAAGGTTTCAATGTGACTCCCCCTGCTTTAGGGTTAATTCTTGCCGCTGCTGGTAAATCAGCCCAATTTGGGCTACATCCGTGGCTTCCGTCTGCCATAGAGGGCCCGACACCAGTGTCGGCCCTCCTTCATTCCAGTACTATGGTTGTAGCGGGTATCTTTCTCCTTATCCGAATAAGCCCCATACTCGAGAAGAGTCCAATTGCTTTAACCGTTTGCTTATGTCTGGGGGCACTAACAGCCATATTTACTGCCTGCTGCGCCCTTACCCACAACGACCTTAAAAAGGTCGTTGCTTTCTCTACATCAAGTCAACTTGGGCTAATAATAGTCACTATTGGCCTAAATCAACCGCAGCTCGCCTTCCTTCATATCTGCATGCATGCTTTTTTTAAAGCTATACTATTCCTGTGCTCCGGGTCTATTATTCATAGCCTGGGGGGGGAACAGGACATCCGAAAGATAGGGGCGATTCAACGTCAAACTCCCTGGACCTCTTCTTGCTTTACTATTGGCAGTCTTGCTCTCACTGGCATGCCATTCTTGGCTGGCTTCTTCTCTAAGGATGCTATTATTGAAGCAATAACTACTTCTCATCTGAATGCTTGAGCTCTCATTTTAACCCTTATTGCCACGGCTTTCACAGCCGTCTACAGTCTACGCCTAATTTATTTTGTGGTTATGGCTAACCCCCGTTCTATGGCTGTGTCTCCAATCGGAGAGGGGGACCCTCAACTGATTAATCCTCTTAAGCGGCTTGCGTGAGGAAGTATCCTGGCAGGGTTGTGTATTACCTTGAATGTCCTGCCCATTAAGACCCCTGTAATGTCTATGCCCCCGCTACTTAAACTAATTGCTCTCATTGTCACAGTCCTTGGGTTTCTTATTGCACTTTGACTTATTGCCCCTTTAGGAGCACGCACCCAAACCACCCTTTTTCCAACCCCCCATCGTTTTACTAGCATGCTAGGGTTTTACCCCGCCCTCGTTCATCGAGCAGCCCCGAAACTGTCTTTGGTGTGAGGTCAAACGGCCGCTGATCAGATAATTGACCAGAACTGGTTAGAACAAGTTGGGCCTAAAGCTACAGTTACGCTCAATAAGCCCCTTATTACAACTACAAGTAACATCCAACAAGGTGTTACGAAAACACACCTTACCCTCTTCTTCTTGGCTCTTACTCTTGTAGTTTCAATAATTATCTTTTAGCCGCTAGCCCCCCCCCATCTAAGGGCCCAGCAACCACCCTTGAACTTAATGGCAAGCCTTCGAAAGACGCACCCCCTCCTAAAAATTGCAAACGATGCCCTCGTTGATCTCCCCGCCCCATCTAACATTTCAGTGTGATGGAACTTTGGGTCCCTACTCGGGCTTTGCTTAATCGCCCAGATCCTAACAGGTCTTTTTTTAGCCATACATTACACTGCGGATGTTAACACCGCCTTCTCGTCCGTCGCCCATATTACGCGAGATGTAAATTACGGGTGATTAATTCGGGATATGCACGCCAACGGCGCTTCTTTTTTCTTTATTTGTGTCTATATGCATATTGGTCGGGGTCTATACTATGGTTCGTATCTGATTAAGGGGGCATGAAACGTTGGGGTGATTTTACTACTTCTTGTTATAATGACTGCTTTCGTAGGGTACGTCTTGCCCTGAGGCCAGATATCCTTTTGAGGTGCAACCGTAATTACTAACCTCCTCTCAGCAGTGCCGTATGTAGGCAACGCCCTTGTACAGTGAATTTGAGGGGGATTTTCGGTAGATAATGCCACCCTCACTCGCTTCTTTGCATTTCATTTTCTTTTCCCATTTGTAATTGCGGGCATGACCATAGTACACCTGTTGTTTTTACATCAAACGGGCTCAAACAACCCGCTCGGGTTGAACTCGGGGGGGGATAAAGTCCCCTTCCACCCATACTTTTCGTATAAAGACCTGTTGGGGTTTGCAGTCCTTCTTGTTGTGTTAGCCACTATTGCACTTTTTACCCCAAACCTCCTAGGAGACCCGGACAATTTTACTCCTGCAAATCCTCTCGTAACTCCCCCTCACATCAAGCCTGAGTGATACTTCTTGTTTGCTTATGCGATTTTGCGCTCGATTCCAGACAAACTTGGGGGGGTGCTAGCCCTCCTAGCGTCTATTCTTGTTCTTCTGGTTGTCCCCTTTCTTCACACGTGCAAATTACGGGGCTTAACCTTCCGTCCCCTGTCCCAGTTCTTATTTTGGGCGCTTATTGCAAATGTTGTTATTCTCACCTGAATTGGGGGCATGCCCGTTGAGGACCCCTACATTATTATTGGCCAACTCGCATCCGTCTTGTACTTCTCTATTTTTCTTATCCTCTTACCTCTCGCGGGCTGATTAGAGAATAAAGTCCTGGGCTTGACATGCATTAGTAGCTCAACGCTAGAGCGCCGGTCTTGTAAACCGGAGGTCGGAGGTTAAACCCCTCCCTACCGCTCAAAGAGAGGAGATTTTAACTCCCGCCCCTAACTCCCAAAGCTAGAGTTCTAAACTAAACTACTCTGTGACTCCTTTATGTTCAAAATCACACACTTATGTTAATCACTTCGTGGGTAATGTATGATGAGAGTGGTAAAAATTGATTTACACACATGCATCAAAATTATTAAATCAAAAGGTAGATATTAAGCGTTTAAGAAGCTCTTCTAGTCCTAATTTAAGGACAAAAGAAACTTAAGGTGATACTACCTTATTATTTAACAAGTTACATTTTTATTTAACTTTCAATTATTCTCAAATTCTTAATGTAGTAAGAACCGACCAACAAAATCATAGCTTAATGCTAACGGTTAATGAAGGTGAGGTATGAATATAGCAGGGGTCTCACATAGTGAATTATTTTTGGCATTTGGCCCCTATCTGAGGGTCATTGATTGGTGTTACTCCCCGTAACTTAATTTGTGCCTACAAATTTCATGTTAGTGATAATTCCTCCCCCCCGCCCCCCAGCGAGCTGGGCTTTGGGGGGAGGAGGAAATATAAGCTATAATAAGACTTGCTACCTTTCATTTTTTATTCCCGGGGGTATTAAGGGATCATAAACTCCCGCCTAAACAATATAAAATAAGTTATATGACCCCTGAGCGCCTGAGCCCCACCCTCACCCGTTGAGGCCCTTTTGATAGGGCGGACTGGCCCCCGACTACAACCCCGCGATACTTCTAGAGCAACATAGAGGGCTACCAGCAGGGCCCATGCACAAGTGATCAGAAGAATGCCCCCGCCCCCGTATGCTTCTGACACCCCCTCGGCCTCCCCTTGCATTGCACTTATGTCTGCTTCCTGACCAACAGACCACCAAAAGGGGGGGCCCAGTGTAGTACATTGGGCCACCCCTCCTGTTAGTACTAGGTACCCCGCTATGTACTTAGCCACGGATGTCCCTGCTAAACCTGTGGGAAAGGGGTCTGCACACAATGCCACCGAATAAGCGAATACCACCAATATACCCCCCAGATAAATTAAGAACAGAATTAAACACAAAAAAGTGCCCCCGGAACACATGATAAACCCGCACCCCATTGCCGCGACCATAACCAACCCAAGGGCCGCATAAAAGGGGGAGGGATTTGCGGCAACTGCCGCTGTCCCCACTACCACACCCAGCATAAGTAAGTTTCCACAGTATAACATAATTCTTGCCAGGGCTCTAACCTGGACTAAAGGCATGAAAAGCCATCGTTGTATTCAACTACAAGAACTTTCTACTTTGGGGGAAGGGCCAGCCCTCTCCAAAAGGTTTTTTCTTTTTTTTTTCCAGCCTTTCGGGGGAATAGGTGTCAGGAATTTATTATGTTCCAAGATTGGCACTTCGGAAGGGTCGGGCATGTGAAAGGGGGATGACGCCCGGGTAAAAATTTCTGGTTTTGTAGACAGTGGGTGTTGACAGTAACTTTTTTGTAGGGCTTGGTTGTAGTTGGGGTTTTCAATGTCTTTTTGAAATTAAAATTTTCGCAGGTCGCTGCGAAAAGCTGTCTTAGGTGCTTTAACCGAGCCCCCGCTCGGGGGGGGGTCTCTATGAAAGGTTAATTTTGCGGGTTAAAAATGTGGTCGGGGCATCAGGGGAATTTTATATCTTTCCTTAGGTTTTAACCAAGATTGGGGGATTGGAAGTTATTTGTCTGATAGTTAGAACACAAAGATTACGGGCCCCATTAATAGGTCGAGATCCATAAAATAATTGAACAATGTTTACGTTGCTACAGTAGCAGGTGGTTTTTTCAAATTAGGGTTTGTGTAAAATAAGTTGGCTCTCACCTTTGAAGGGTAGCAACCGTTATAGTGAGGCGGTGGGGAGGGTTAACTTCAGGAAGGCCAGCTCTTTCTTTAGTAAGTGTGCGTTGTTTTTTAGTGTCGGAAAACATATTTGTTGCAATTTTTCGGGAGGGGGTTAATACAAGTGGACTTGTGTGGTGCATTTGAGGGTGAAGGTTATGTCTAGGAAGAGATGCGCTTTAAAGGTCTTTAAAAAAATATAGTCTTTAGACAATTTAATTTTAGGGGTGTAACAAGACATAGCTTCTAAATTAATGTCAGGGCCAGGTGAGACTGGTGTGTTAATTGTTGTATTAGTAGCTAAAAAATTAGAGTGTTGTGTATTCTTACAACTAAGCGTAACTTAGGTTATTGGACCCTTGTTTCAGTCCCGCTCATTTTTCAAAGGAGTTGGAGGGGCTTTAACCCCCATTATTCACCCTATCAAAGTGATCCTTTATTTCAGGCACAACTCCGGGTTTAAAATTGAGGGGGGAGTCCCGCAAGCGCAATCGGGAGGGCCAAATGTCAAACAACTAATGCTAGGGTTAGTGGGAGGAAGTTCTTTCAGATAAGGTGCATAAGCTGGTCGTATCGGAATCGGGGGTAAGATGCTCGAACCCAGAGGAAAACAACGGATAGAAGGGCGGCTTTTATCATGAGGTTTATGGTTGTCAACTCAGGGAAAGAAGGGATATGGGAGGCCCCAAGAAATAGAATTGTAGATAGTGTGTTTATTAAAAGAATGTTAGCGTATTCCGCCAGGAAAAACATGGCGAAGGGGCCACCTGCATACTCTACGTTAAACCCTGAGACCAGTTCAGACTCACCCTCGGTGAGGTCAAACGGGGCTCGGTTTGTTTCGGCAAGGGTGGAGATATACCATATTGCGGCTAATGGCCAAGCAGGTAAAATTAGTCAGATACTTTCTTGTGCGATACAAAAAGTTTGTAGGGAGAAGCCTCCGGCAAAGATGATTACACTTAGTAGGATCAAGCCAAGGCTTACCTCATAAGAGATGGTTTGGGCGACTGCACGAAGGGCCCCAACGAGGGCGTACTTCGAATTAGAGGCCCATCCCGAGCCTAGGATGGAGTAAACTGCTAGGCTAGACAGGGCTAGAATAAATAGTACCCCCAGGTTCAAGTCAATGACTGGGTGTGGGAGAGGAAGGGGGGCTCAAAGCGTGAGGGCTAAAGTAAGCGCCAGTATGGGGGCCAGCAAAAACAATAGGGGTGAGGAAGTAGAAGGTCGAATGGGCTCTTTAACAAACAATTTTAATCCATCTGCAATTGGTTGAAGGAGGCCGTAGGGCCCAACAATATTTGGACCCTTTCGTATTTGTATATACCCAAGTACCTTTCGCTCAAGTAAGGTGAGGAATGCTACAGCCAGTAACACTGGGACAATAAAGGCTAGGGGGTTAACAAATTCTTTAAGAAGTGTTGAAAGCATAGTTAAGGAGAGGACTTGAACCTCTGTGGAAAGGGCTTAGGTCTTTTGCATTTACGGAACTATGCTACCTTAACGTGCCATTTTCTTTGGCGGAGAAGACATCCCCCCTGTCTATTTTAGTTGTTTTCATCAGGCGGGGGCGGGGTGTATACAATACAGGGACCCCCTTTTATCGGTCCTTTCGTACTAGAAAAAAATATATCATAGATAGAAACTGACCTGGATTACTCCGGTCTGAACTCAGATCACGTAGGACTTTAATCGTTGAACAAACGAACCCTTAATAGCTGCTGCACCAATAGGATGTCCTGATCCAACATCGAGGTCGTAAACCCCCTTGTTGATATGGTCTCTAAAAGGGGATTGCGCTGTTATCCCTAGAGTAACTCGGTCCGTTAATCGGCATTGCCGGATCTTTAGGTCAAAAATCTTGTTTCTTAGAGCTGCGGCTCTGAGTTAAAGGAGTTGTACTCCCGTTCCACATGGGGGTTTTGTCTTTCCCCGCGGTCGCCCCAACCAAAGACATCGGGGTAGAAAACCTTTTGGTTTGTTCACTTATTGGAGGGCCTTTGTAGTCTGGGCTACCTTACGTCTAAAGCTTCATAGGGTCTTCTCGTCTTATGTGTCTATTCCCGCTTCTGCACGGAAAGATCAATTTCATTAACTTAGGGGAGGAGACAGCTAAGCCCTCGTTATGCCATTCATACAGGTCCCCATTTAAGAGACAAGTGATTGCGCTACCTTCGCGCGGTCAAAATACCGCGGCCGTTAAACTAATAGTCACAGGGCAGGCGGGACCTCTTATTCATTATTTGCAAGAGGCGATGTTTTTGGTAAACAGGCGAGGCTTTATGTGTTTGCCGAGTTCCTTCTCCCCCTTTTAGTTTTTCCCTAGGGGCACACCTGTGTTGGGTTAACGGTTGGTGGTTGGAGGATTTTCTCGTTGTTTGGTTTATCGTCCACTGCCCTCTGTAATTGGGGCCGTTAATTTTCGGTGGGGGGTCCATTCCGATTTACATGCGTGCGGGGAGAAAGCCATAGCTTTCTTATTACTCATATTAGCATGGTCACCCCCATGTTGGCATGGGGCGGCCCAATAAATTTAGGGGGATAAGATAAAATGATCAGAATTGGGAGAGGGGTAACATTCTTATGAGCTTAGACGCTTTCTTAAGGGGGTGGCTGCTTTCGAGCCCACCAGGGTCAATTACCTTGTGTAATTATGATCTTTACCCTCCTGGGAAAGTTGTGTCTTGTTTCAAAAGGGCTGTACCCCTTTTGAATAACTTTTAAGGTTTCTTAAAATATCAGGGGTTGCATGTACTGATGAGAAGGGAGAAGCCATAAAGCTGAACTACTATTCATTTCTTGGGCAACCAGCTATAACTAGGTTCGGTAGGTTTGTCACCTCTACTCAAAGCTCGCCCCACTCTTTTGCAACAGAGACGGGTTTGCCCTATTATTAGGCTGTCTTGGAGTAGCTCCCCTAGTTTCGGGTTTACAAACTAAAAGTCCTTTTGCTTGAAAATCACTGGCTAAATCATGATGCAAAAGGTACGAGAGTTTAGCTCTGCTTTTTGGTACTTTACTGGGTTATTTCATTTCTCTTTCAGTGGTCCCTTGCGGTACTATCTCTATCGCGCCTTTGGCCCTTTTCTGTCGCCCATACTCAGGGGGAAAAATGATTTGTTAGATCTTAACTTGTGTATTTAGGGGTATTAATAGTGGTGTGTTGAAGTTGTCTAGGGGGCTAGCTATTTGGTGTCAGAATAATCCGATTTGCACGGAGGACTTCTCAGAGTAAGGGAGAGACTATTCTATCTTAGCTATATCCTGATTATTGATCCAAGTACACCTTCCGGTACACTTACCATGTTACGACTTGCCTCCCCTTTATTGTTCTAAGGTTTTATATAATTAGGGTGATATTTTTTGGGGAGAGTGACGGGCGGTATGTGCGCGCTTCAGAGCCAATTTCAGCAGAACGCTCTACTTCCTGCTTACTGCTAAATCCTCCTTCAAGACATGCGTTTCAGCATATCATTCGTGTACCCTAAAATAGGGAATGTAGCCCATTTCTTCCCTTTCCATACGCTACACCTCGGCCTGACGTATTGGGCTGTGCCAATTAAGCCTACTTTTAAACCCTCACGGGGTGGGCTGACGACGGCGGTATATAGGCGGGAAAAACAAGGAAAGGTGAGGTTGAACGGGGGTTATCGGTTCTAGAACAGGCTCCTCTAGGAGGATCTAAAGCACCGCCAAGTCCTTTGGGTTTCAAGCTTGTGCTTGTAGTTCCCGGGCGGATAGGGGTTGTATTAACCTATCAATGTTTACGGCTAGGCATAATGGGGTATCTAATCCCAGTTTGTTCCCTAGCTTTCGTGGACTCAGGGTTTAATAAAGCCACTTTCGTGGTTGAACTTCTAGTTTCCGGAAACGTATAACAGCCCTGGAAAAATTTGGCTTTAGTACTCACTCTTCCCTAACCACCCTTTACGCCGAAAATAATCAACTTGGGCCTCTCGTATAACCGCGGTGGCTGGCACGAGTTTTACCGGCCCTCTTAGCTTTTACTAAGTCAAGCTTTCACTTATGGCTTAATATTTATCACTGCTGAGTTCCCTTAAGGGTGTGGCTAAACAAGGTGTCTTGGGCTTAGATTGTGCCTGATACCAGCTCCTTGTCCCCAAGCAGGGGACTGAGGGCATTCTCACAGGGGTGCGGATACTTGCATGTGTAAGTTTGGCTAAAGCTGATAATAAAGTCAGGACCAAGCCTTTGTGCTTGCGGAGCTTTCTAAGGCCCATCTCAACATTTTCAGTGTTACGTTCTAAATAAACCACGCTTGCCTAGTTTTAGAAGATTTTAGGTTGTTTACAGGTGTGTAAAATAACTGTTTATTGGGGGGGGGCTACAATTAATTTATCGTGACCCCCGCTTGTTTAACTGCGTGAGCATAGTACACTGTGAGACGTATATAACTTGAATAGTCGCTATAAAAATTTCTATGTTTTGGGGGAATTGAGCCGCCCGGCCTCACTGAGGTTACAATAAGAGGGGACTGTAAAAATATAGCTTTAAAAAATGGGGCAGGGGCCAGGGTTTACTACACTGTATAATGTTTAAAAGTACTTCGTAAAAGAAGTTTGTGTTTTTACTACACTGTATAATGTTTAAAAGTACTTCGTAAAAGAAGTTTGTGTTTTTACTACACTGTATAATGTTTAAAAGTACTTCGTAAAAGAAGTTTGTGTTTTTACTACACTGTATAATGTTTAAAAGTACTTTGTAAAAGAAGTTTGTGTTTTTACTACACTGTATAATGTTTAAAAGTACTTTGTAATGTGGTAAAATAGTCTCGTTTGACCCGTTTGTCTTGTTGAGACAAATCCGTCTTGTTGAGGTTTATCTGTCTTGTTGAGGCTTATTTGTCCTGTTTGACCCATAGGTTTTATTGAGGTTTGTTTGTCCTGTTTGGACTGTTTATCTTGTTGATACAAACCTGTCTTGTTGAGGTTTATTTGTCTTGTTGAGGTTTATTTGTCCTGTTTTAACCATGGGTTTTATTGAGGCTTGTTTGTCCTGTTTGGGCTGTGTATCTTGTTGATACAAACCTGTCTTGTTGAGGTTTATTTGTCCTGTTTTAACCATGGGTTTTATTGAGGTTTGTTTGTCCTGTTTGGGCTGTGTATCTTGTTGATACAAACCTGTCTTGTTGAGGTTTATTTGTCTTGTTGAGGTTTATTTGTCTTGTTGAGGTTTATTTGCCCTGTTTTAACCATGGATTTTATTGAGGCTTGTTTGTCCTGTTTGGTCTGTTTGTCTTGTTGATATAAACCGGTCTTGTTGAGGTTTTTCCCCTCTAAAAAGCCTTAGACATGTCTCGTAAGTAAGGGGGTAGGGGGAATCTACCGATAGATACCTGTTATAACCTCCTAATGGAGTTCTTCCGTTAGAATTTTGACCCCTTATGCCCGTGAAAAAAAAAAATGAAAGTTATAGGTTCAGGGTCTTACTATAGCTCATACTATTTACATTAGGCAAGGAAAGTGCTCACGCTTGTCTGTTAATCCCGTGTGCACTCTGATATGCAAGCTGAAAGGAAAAAAAAAAAAGGAAACCCCTTGCTCGCTGGAGTGAATGCCCGGCTTGCTGGGTAACGAGGAGTATGTATTACAAACATGAGATTTGTAAGTGTCGGTTAAGTTTGGAGGAATGCCACCAATTAATGGCCCTGAAATAGGAACCAAATGCCAGGAATAATTCACTGTGTGAAACCCCTACTATATTTTGTACCTCACCCTCATTAACCGTTAGCATTAAGCTATGATCTTGTTGGTCGGTTCTTACTACATTAAGAATTTGAGAATAATTGAAAGTTGAGTAAAAGTGTAACTTGTTAAATGCTTTTGTAGTGCTACCTTAAGTTTCTTTTGTCCTCATATTTAGGATCAGGTGATATGTACTAAATGCTTAATGTATACCTTTTATTAATTTTGATATTTGTTCGTGTAAAAGCAAGTTTTGCTATTTTCGTCATGTATTGTCCCTGAATATCCATGAAGTGTTTAATATAAATTTATGGTGATAATACATAGACATATTTGTGTAAAAGCAAGTTTTGCTATTTTCGTCATGTATTGTCCCTGAATATCCATGAAGTGTTTAATATAAATTTATGGTGATAATACATAGATGTATTACCCATAAATATCCATGAATGTTTAATATAAATCTATGGTGATAATACATAGATGTATTACCCATAAATATCCATGAATGTTTAATATAAATGTATGGTGGTGTACATAGATGTACTTGTAGGTACATCTGGGCGGGGTTTGTTGTTAAGCCGGGCCATTTTAAAAAATGGCGTGTGGGTAATCTCGGCAGCTTTGAAAAGGCAAGTGCCCCAAAGTCCTTCCACCCTAGAAAGTGGGGGCTTGAACCCGACCTGGAGAGATCAAAACTCTCTGTGCTTCCTTCTACACTACAATCTAGTAAAATAAGCTAAATAAGCTGTTGGGCCCATACCCCAAAAACGAAGGTTAAACCCCTTCTTTTACTAATGAGCCCCTATGTTTTAGCCCTTTTATTGTTTACTCTTGGTCTAGGGACTACAGTGGCTTTTGTGAGTTCCCACTGGCTGCTCGCCTGGGTGGGCCTTGAAATTAATACTCTTGCGATTCTACCTTTAATAGTGCGTAATCATCACCCCCGGGCAGTTGAAGCGGCCATTAAGTATTTTCTCATTCAGGCGGGGGGCGCAGCTGTGTTGCTTTTCGCAGGGGTAACAAATGCTTGACTTACAGGACAGTGGGGTATTCAGCAAGCTACTTCTCCCCTCTTTATTGGTATTATAACCATTGCTCTGGCGTTAAAGCTTGGACTTGCCCCCCTTCATTCTTGAATGCCGGAGGTATTCCAAGGTTTGGACCTCAATACAGGGCTAGTATTGGCCACCTGACAAAAATTGGCCCCTCTTGCCCTCCTATTTCAGATCCAGCCGGCCAACTCCCCCCTCCTTATTTTTCTAGGTCTAGCATCCACCCTCATTGGGGGGTGAGGGGGCCTAAATCAGACCCAGCTCCGCAAGATTTTAGCTTATTCCTCCATTGCCCAGCTAGGCTGGGTGGTTCTTGTCGTGCAGTTCTCTCCCTCTTTAGCTACGTTAGCTGTATTGGTGTATATCATTGCCGCAGCTGCAACATTTATCATCTTAAAGTTAGTCAAATCTACAAATATTAATATATTAGCCATTTCGTGGGCAAAATCGCCCGCACTTGTGGCGATAGCACCTCTTGTATTTTTATCTCTTGCGGGCCTCCCACCCTTGACAGGGTTTATGCCTAAATGGCTAATTATTGAGGAGCTTTCTAAACAAGGTCTTGCCCCTGCTGCAACACTCGCTGTACTTGCTGCGCTTCTCAGTCTTTATTATTACCTGCGACTTACATATGCCATGACCCTCACTATGTTTCCCAATAATTTTTCGGGTGTACCTCCTTGGCGACTACGACCTCAACAATTAACACTCCCTCTGGCTTGTCTAGTTACGGGTACTATTTCTGTTTTACCCCTCAGTCCGGTTGCAATTGCGTTGGTAGCCTTCTAAGGGACTTAGGTTAACAGAAGACCAAGAGCCTTCAAAGCTCTAAGTGGGGGTGAGAATCCCCCAGTCCTTGATAAGGCTTGCGGGGCATTATCCCACAGCTCCTGTATGCAAAACAGGTACTTTAATTAAGCTAAAGCCTTTCTAGACAGGTAGGCTTCGATCCTACAAACTTTTAGTTAACAGCTAAACGCCTGAGCCGATGGGCATCCGTCTAGCACCCCCCCCCCGGGGGGGGGAAAGCCCCGGTAGACGTTAGCCTACTACTTCAGATTTGCAATCTGACATGTTGAACACCTCAAGGCTTGATGGGAAGAGGATTTGAACCTCTGTTTATGGGGCTACAATCCACCGCTTAAAAACTCAGCCATCCTATCTGTGGCCCTTACACGTTGATTTTTCTCCACCAACCATAAAGACATCGGCACTCTTTACTTAATTTTCGGCGCTTGGGCCGGGATAGTAGGAACAGCCCTTAGCCTGCTCATTCGAGCAGAACTTAGCCAACCCGGCGCCCTGTTGGGGGATGACCAAATTTATAATGTAATCGTTACCGCTCATGCTTTTGTAATAATCTTCTTTATGGTTATGCCAATTATAATTGGGGGTTTTGGAAATTGACTCATCCCCCTCATGATTGGGGCGCCTGACATGGCCTTTCCTCGAATAAATAATATGAGCTTTTGGCTCTTGCCACCCTCCTTTTTGCTCTTGCTAGCTTCGTCAGGTGTTGAAGCTGGGGCAGGGACCGGGTGGACTGTCTACCCTCCCCTGTCTGGAAATTTAGCCCATGCAGGGGGTTCCGTTGATTTAACTATTTTTTCCCTGCATTTGGCAGGCATTTCTTCGATTTTAGGAGCAATTAATTTTATTACAACAATTATTAACATGAAGCCCCCTGCCATCTCTCAGTACCAAACCCCCCTGTTCGTATGGGCTGTGTTAATTACTGCTGTTCTTCTACTTCTTTCACTCCCAGTTCTAGCTGCTGGTATTACTATACTTCTTACGGACCGAAATCTTAATACCACCTTCTTTGACCCTGCAGGAGGGGGGGATCCCATTCTTTACCAACATCTCTTTTGATTCTTTGGGCACCCTGAAGTTTATATTCTTATCCTCCCGGGGTTTGGTATGATTTCACATATTGTGGCATACTACGCGGGTAAACAAGAGCCTTTTGGTTATATAGGGATAGTTTGGGCTATAATGGCCATTGGGCTGTTGGGGTTTATTGTCTGAGCCCATCACATGTTTACAGTGGGCATGGACGTAGACACACGTGCCTATTTTACATCTGCTACGATAATTATCGCGATCCCCACTGGTGTAAAAGTCTTTAGCTGGCTAGCAACGCTTCATGGGGGGACAATCAAATGAGAGGCCCCCCTCCTCTGGGCCCTTGGGTTTATTTTTCTATTTACAGTAGGGGGTTTGACAGGCATTGTCTTGGCCAATTCGTCTTTAGATATTGTTCTTCATGACACTTATTACGTAGTAGCACATTTTCACTATGTACTTTCAATGGGGGCCGTTTTTGCAATTGTTGCTGCTTTTGTACATTGATTTCCTCTATTTACAGGGTACACAATACATTCAACTTGAACCAAAATTCATTTTACAGTTATATTTATTGGGGTAAACCTAACCTTTTTCCCCCAACATTTCCTTGGGCTAGCTGGAATACCTCGGCGGTATTCAGACTATCCAGATGCCTACACGCTGTGGAACACAGTGTCCTCCATTGGATCCTTGGTTTCTCTAGTAGCCGTTGTTATATTCCTATTTATTATTTGAGAGGCCTTTGCTGCTAAACGTGAAGTATATTCCGTTGAGCTTACAACAACTAATGTTGAGTGACTTCATGGCTGTCCTCCCCCTTATCACACATTTGAAGAGCCTGCGTTTGTACAAATTCATCACAACTAACGAGGAAGGGAGGAGTTGAACCCCCATAAATTGGTTTCAAGCCAATCACATGGCCATTCTGTCACTTTCTTAAAGACACTAGTAAAATTTAATTATGCGGTCTTGTCAGGGCCAGGTTGTGAGCTAAGACCTCACGTGTCTTATCATGGCTTTTCCCTCCCAGCTTGGGTTCCAAGATGCTGCCTCCCCTGTGATAGAAGAACTTATTCACTTTCATGACCATGCTTTAATAATTGTGTTTATAATTAGTACTTTGGTCCTTTACTTTATCGTTGCTTTGGTTACATCTAGTCTGACTAATAAACATATTCTTGATTCTCAAGAGATTGAGATCATTTGAACCGTACTCCCAGCAATTATCCTTATTTTGATTGCTCTGCCCTCTCTTCGTATTCTTTATCTTATAGATGAAATTAATGACCCTCACTTAACTATTAAGGCCATGGGCCACCAGTGGTACTGAAGCTATGAGTATACTGATTACGAAAGCCTCGAGTTTGACTCCTATATAACCCCCACACAAGATCTTGTCCCCGGGCAGTTCCGCCTTTTAGAGGCGGATCATCGTATAATTACCCCTGTTGAGTCACCGATTCGGGTTCTGGTCTCCGCCGAAGATGTCTTACATTCATGGGCAGTTCCTTCCTTGGGTGTAAAAATAGATGCAGTGCCAGGGCGGTTAAATCAAACAGCTTTCATTGCATCTCGTCCTGGTGTTTTCTACGGGCAGTGTTCGGAAATCTGCGGCGCAAATCACAGCTTTATACCCGCTGTGGTTGAAGCAGTCCCACTACGAGAATTTGAGGACTGGGCTATTGTGATACTCCAAGATGCTTCACTAAGAAGCTAAACAGGGCCTAGCGTTAGCCTTTTAAGCTAGAGATTGGTGACTCCCAACCACCCTTAGTGGAATGGGTCAAAATCTCGATGCTAATTGTTTTACAATACTAATTTTAGCGTTTACGCTTTACTTCACGACGGGTCATGCTAAGGTCTTAGGGCATACAAGCCCCCTTAAACCCTCTACTTCAGGGACAAAATCTTTTAGCTGACAAAAATGAACTTGGCCTTGGTCCTAGGCCTTTTCGACCAGTTTTTTACTCCTTATTTCCTGGGTGTGCCCCTACTAGCAATTGCTATTGTTACCCCCTGAGTATTATTTCCCGGATCCTCCAATCGTGTAGTTAACGGTCGAACTCAAGGGGTTCAAAATTCGTTTGTATTAAATTTTGCAAAGCAAATTCTTCTACCCTTGAATGTAGGGGCACACAAATGAGCGCTCCTGCTCACCGTGCTAATAATTAATTTAATTTCTCTAAATTTACTGGGCTTACTCCCTTATACCTTCACTCCGACCACCCAGTTGCCCCTTAACATAGGGTTTGCTATCCCTTTATGGTTAGCCACGGTACTAATTGGGCTGCGAAATCAGCCAACTATTGCTTTAGGCCATCTCCTGCCAGAAGGTACTCCTGCACCCTTGATCCCAGTCTTAATTATCATTGAGACAATTAGTCTATTTGTCCGACCGTTTGCGTTGGGTGTACGGCTAACAGCAAACTTAGCAGCTGGGCATCTTTTAATTCAATTACTCTCATCCGCCACCTTGTTCCTTATTGACAAGATGTGACCCGTGGCGATCTTGACCGGCCTAGTGATAGCAGTTCTGACTCTTCTTGAGTTGGCAGTAGCGATTATTCAAGCCTATGTATTTGTGCTTCTTCTGTCGCTGTACTTACAAGAGAACACCTAAGCGCTAAACGGCGCCCTGCTTCTAAATAAACAATGGCCCACCAAGCACACGCATACCACATAGTCGACCCCAGTCCTTGACCCCTGACAGGGGCAATTGCCGCCTTACTAATAACATCAGGTCTTGCAGTCTGATTTCATCAACACTCCACAACCCTTATAACCATCGGTTTAGTTCTTATGCTTCTCACGATATACCAGTGATGGCGAGATATTGTCCGGGAAGGCACCTTTCAGGGACACCATACACCCCCCGTACAAAAAGGTTTGCGATATGGCATAATCTTATTTATCACCTCAGAAGTTTTCTTTTTTTTAGGATTCTTCTGGGCTTTTTATCATGCAAGTCTTGCACCCACCCCGGAGCTAGGTGGTTGTTGACCCCCGACAGGTATTTTTACCCTTGACCCACTTGAGGTTCCCCTGCTTAATACAGCAGTACTGCTTGCCTCTGGGGTCACAGTCACTTGAGCGCATCACAGCATAATAGGGGGTGACCGTAAGCAAGCAATTCACTCCTTGACCATGACAATTATCCTTGGTTTTTATTTTACTATTCTACAAGCAGCAGAGTATGTTGATGCCCCTTTTACAATTGGTGATGGGGTTTATGGTGCTACCTTCTTTGTAGCAACCGGCTTTCATGGGCTGCATGTCATAATTGGGTCAATCTTCTTGGCAGTTTGCCTGCTCCGTCAAATTAAACATCATTTTACATCTGGGCACCACTTCGGATTTGAAGCAGCCGCCTGATATTGACATTTCGTGGACGTTGTTTGATTATTTCTGTACGTCTCGATCTATTGATGAGGCTCTTAATCTTTCTAGTACTAACTAGTATAAGTGACTTCCAATCACTTGGTCTTGGTTAAAATCCAAGGAAAGATAATGAATTTAGTCATGACTACCATTGCAGTAGCTAGCCTCCTATGTGTCATCCTTGCTTTCGTTTCATTTTGTCTCCCTGAGGCGGCTCCGGATTATGAGAAGCTATCCCCCTACGAATGTGGTTTCGATCCTTTAGGGTCTGCCCGTCTTCCCTTCTCCCTTCGATTCTTTCTCATTGCTATTCTTTTTCTTCTATTTGACTTGGAGATTGCGTTACTACTTCCGCTACCCTGGGGGGACCAGTTAGCTTCACCTGTGGTGTCTTTTTGCTGGGCAGCCACGCTCTTAACCCTTCTCACACTTGGCTTGATTTACGAGTGGTCTCAAGATGGCCTTGAGTGGGCTGAATAGGCAGTTAGTTTAGTAAAAATATTTGGTTTCGACCCAAAAGCTTATGGTTTAAGTCCATAATTGCCTA